TTACCATGGCGTTACTCTACCACTGAGTTAAAAGGGCCCATTTAACTCAATTTCTCAATAAACCACTAGCTACTATGAGTTTAATGTATATAATTATTGTAGAATATATTCTTATTCTATATTAGAATAATATATGTACATAAATTATTTTTATCCACATAGTAGCTCATTTTGGAACGATCCATTTGATTTACCTAGTAAGTAGTATGGGAATGGGCTAGTGAGCCTAGGTAAAAAGGTTTATTGATATTGTATTTGATCAATGAAATGAATTGTTTCAAAAGACCAATCCTAATTGAATATTCAGCCATAGCATAATGAAATTCATTTGATTGATACATGTACACACCAACCAATTCAACATAGATCAAAGATATTTCATTGATAAAGCAACTTGTCGATAAAAAAAAAATTTGCAAGTATTTATGGATATCTATTCCTCTTCTCATATTTCAAAATTGATCTTTTTTGAATTTCCTGGATTTCTTGTCTTAGTATGAGATAGAACTACCTATATAATAATGATTGACTGAATGATTGAAAGTATGAGAAATGGGATTTAATCCACGTTTATGACATATAGCAGAGCAATCACTTATTAGTTTTAGAATATTTAGAATTTTTTTTTAAGAATTGAGTTCTAATTACTATTTTCATTTTTGATTATCGAATTTTATATGAATTCTAATTCATATCTAATTCATAGTAATATATATAATTGATATATATATAATATCACTCTATTTTTAAATATTATAATATTTATATATCACTCTAATTATTTTAACTATAAGATATAAAATAACTATAATTAATGAATCTAGAGATTCATTAATTATAATATTAATTATTCTATTATAATAATAATCCTTATTTTATAAAAAAAAAATAAAAATGGAGTTAGATTATATATGATCTATATCAAATTCTATATATAAATAAACTAATATAACTAATAAATAACAATTGAAATTTGAAATAAAAGATCAAATCATTTTGATAAAAATCAATTTTTTTATAGAATAAAAAAATGGTAATTAGAATGAACCATTCATAAAATAAATATAAATGACAAATTCTATGGAATCATGAAAGACATAAAAACCCTTTGAATTGATTCACTTTTAAATATTGACAATTTCAAAAAACTATTCATACTATGATCATAATATGATGGCAGTTGGGCAAGTATGCCCCCATCGTCTAGTGGTTCAGGACATCTCTCTTTCAAGGAGGCAGCGGGGATTCGACTTCCCCTGGGGGTAGGGTACTACGAAAGAAAGTTGATCGGGAATTAAAAAAAAAAAAAAGAAAGCCTATAATGGATTCTTCTTGGGTCGATGCCCGAGCGGTTAATGGGGACGGACTGTAAATTCGTTGGCAATATGTCTACGCTGGTTCAAATCCAGCTCGGCCCACTAATTCGCCGATCCACCATGAAAGGTTATAACGCTTTTTTTCTTCTTCATAAATTTTGGATACGGAAGAATAAAAAAAAAAGCCGATTTTTTGATATCTTTCTACTGCTATTTATTTGCTCTGTTTTTTTTTTTCAAAAAATTATTATCTTAATAATGATCTCGATTCAGATTAGGATCTGTAAATATAAAGTTTAAGAAAAGAATAACGAAAAAAAAAAAACTCCTTTTTTCGTTATTCTTTGAAAGATTTATTTTATTAACAATCCATTTTGCAATAAAAAAAATGACTAATAATCTATGTTCCTCTCATTAAAGCGCATGTCTGTGTGTATATCAATACATTACTCGCACCTCTGTTACAATATGTAGATTTTCATCTACATATAATCTAAAATCTACATAGATCCACATAGAAGGGGTTTGAAGGCAATGAAATCATAAACATATATGTTGTACATTTTTTTTCCCTGGGATTGTAGTTCAATTGGTCAGAGCACCGCCCTGTCAAGGCGGAAGCTGCGGGTTCGAGCCCCGTCAGTCCCGACACGGATCTAAATCCAATCAAAATAGATATATCAATTCATCTCTTACTTTATTGGAAAAGAAAGAACAAATAACATAACAGAATTTTTTGATTTTTCTTGTTTTATAGTTTTTATATTTTCTTTTTTCACATTTATTCTGAAACAAAAGAAATCTGGAAATTTGCAGTTCTTCGAGAAGTACTTTTTTATGGCAGAAAGTCATATGTGGATTAGTACAATTATTGCTAGAATCATATTCAGGATTCAAACAATAGATACCAGAATGGGCTTGGCTTTTTGAATGAGTCCCCTTTTGGAGTACTATATCTTTCGGGGGAGCACATACAAAAATTCCATTTGTACGATACAAAATCAATTTCACATAGTGACTTTGATTGAATTTTTCATATTCAAATATCTTTCCTATTTTGTGTAATATCAACTATTAATTCAAATTACGAATTTGAATTTTAAAGAATCTATCTCATTCAAATTTCACACTGGACTTTTGATATATATATGTCCCATTCCTAATTCAAGTAAAGAGGATATTACTAAGATCAAACACAAATTCCATCTCTTTTAGCGAAGTCATTTTTTATTATTTTTTGAGTTTAAGTTGAAAAAAGTATTTTTTTTTATCATAAAAAAAATACTAAAAGAAACAAATTTTTGATTGGATCAGTAATCAAATTTAGAATTTGATATGGATAAAAGATCTTCCTATGTTATACTATTCAATTCTCGAGGATGAATTGATTTGAGAGTTCAGATATTGTTATTCATGATATTCTAATAAAATTCGATATCATCGCGATGTAATTCATACTATTGAATTTACAAGCCAAAGATTTATCATTTCTATGGGATTAAATCCTGAGTTATTGCGAATAAAAAAAAAAAAAAAAATGAAACGATGAAATTATGGAAGTAAATATTCTCGCATTTATTGCTACTACACTGTTCATTCTAGTTCCTACTGCCTTTTTACTTATAATATACGTAAAAACGATAAGTCAAAGTGATTAATTTGAATTAAACTTGACTTTTTAGTTCTTATCAATGACTGAAAAGAATAAAACGAAAATCAAAAGGATTCAAATTGAGCGTCTTAAATGAAATGGGTGTACTAGAATTATCAGTATTCTATGAGAGCAGTATTCTATGAGATCCGATAGTATGGTAGAAAGATATCTATGAATCCTTCTACCATACTAGCTGTTTTAGCTATTGGAGTATGTTATGTAAAGTATGAAGATAAATATACAGGTTGAATATAGATCAACCTACAATATATATCTTCATATTCATATAGATTAATTTCATATAGATTAATTTCATATAGATTAACTCCCTATATCTAATGTTAATGTACATAGTATCCTAATTCTATTTCTTTGCTTCATCTATCTATTTCATTTATTTTTATCTTCATTCTAATCAATCTCGAAAGGCAACTCTTATTCTTATGATTTTAATTCATAGATTTCTGATTCTTTTCAATATGAATCCTCATATCCATCGGAAGAATCAAATCAATCATGGAAAAAATGTTATGGGCATATAGTAATAAAATAAGATTTTTTTACCATTCTAAAGAAGTAATTGATTGAACAATTTTAAAATGATAGAGGGTGTCGATTCCGTGGAAAGGTCTTCTCTTCGTATTTCAAAAATCATTAGCAAACCCCATCTTTAACCCTTTAAGCATGATATGAAATGAATTCCATAAAGCAAAAAAAATCATAACTAAAAAAATGAATAAAACGAGTGGTAAGCATGCAATATGTGAGTGACTAGCCCGAGGAAATATCTTATTACGCGGAGCATCTTATTGGACAACCACTATGTCTATGTTCTTTTGGGTCGAAAGTCTATATACATTTTCAAATTATTAAGCAAAACTTTTTTCTTTGAACAGTAAAAAAGGGAAAAAACAAATAAAAGTAAAAAAAAAAGCTCGGCAGAACAATCTAGAAAACAATTGATACTGTTCGAGGTTGATTCCTCAATTAGTAGTACTTCTAGAGTCCACTTCTTCCCCATACTACGAGTGAAAGGGAAAATGTAAAGACTACCATTAAAGCAGCCCAAGCGAGACTTACAATATCCATGTGAATTATGTCCCCTATCTCTATGAATATAAAAGAATTATTCCATAATTGTTCACTAATCATTATTGTTCACTAATACTAGTGAAATCACTAGTGCAGAGTCAAAAAAAAAATTAAGGCACAACACCATTCACCATTGATGAAACAATCAACTAACAAACAAGTTCTTATATGATTTTAAGTCTAATGGAAAAACTTTGTCTTTCTTTTGTTGCCCTCCATTTCCTTTTTGAAAAAGTAGAAAAGTAGAGAATTAAGCTAGATCGCACATACCTACTCCTTTCTCATTTGATCTAATCTTTACGGTCTCCTAATTGTTTCATAGAGCCCCTCGAGAAATGACCTATTCCATTCGTGACTGCCGGTTACCAAAAAAAAGGAATTCGCTTTTTTACTGAATATAACTTTATAAAAAGTTATAGAATTCTCAACAAAACTAAAGAGATAATTTCAATTTTTTTTTGATGAGGCGACACCCGGATTTGAACTGGGGAAAAAGGATTTGCAGTCCCCCGCCTTACCGCTCGGCCATGCCGCCAAAAGGATACAAAATATATTAGACTAGTCCTCTTTTTTTTTATGTGTATTTGCAATCCTGTTTTCCTTTCTTTTTTTATTGAAAAGAATTAATATGTATTTTTAGTCACAAAATCCAAAATTCAGGAGAAATAGGAACCGTTAACTATTGACTGTAAATTGATGAACGATTCTTGCATTTTAATTGAAAATTTTGTTTCTCTAATGATATAATATAATTCAAAAAATTACCAAATGGATACCTAACAAAATCGTAATTGATACATAATCAATCTGTACTAATCAGTATTAATTCTTTTCAATAAAAAAAAAAAACTTCTTAATTTCAATTATAACAGCAATTATAAGTATATGGAAACCCCGGAACATAACGGATTCTATCCTATCTAAATCCTAAATTAAAT